GAATTGAGAAATTCTCTGGCTCGAATCTTTAATATTCTCTTATTTATCACTTGTGTATACTATTTAGGCAGAATGCCTTTACCTATTATTACTAAAAAACTCAAGGAAACCTCAGCAACGAGGACGAGGGAACGCGAGGAAAATGAGAAAGAAAGCGACATAGAAACAAATTCAGAACGAAAAGAAACTAAACAGGACGAAGAGGGATTCGCCGAAGAAAATCTTTCTTTTTGGTCCGAAGAAAAAGAGGATCCGCACAAAATAAATGAAATGAACAAAATCCCAGCGAATGGAAAAGAAAAAACAAAGGATGAATTCCACTTTAACTTTAAAGAGACGCGCTATCGCTATAAGGATAGCCCAGTTTACGAAGACTCTTATCTTAATAGGTATCAAGAACAAGAACTTTTGGAGTTAGAAAGTAAAGAAGATAAAAATCTTTTTTGGTTTGAAAAACCGCTTGTCACTTTTCTTTTCGACTGTAAACGATGGAATCGTCCATTTCGATATATAAAAAATGATCGATTTGAAAATGCTGTACGAAATGAAATGTCACAATATTTTTTTTATACATGTCCAAGTGATGGAAAACAAAGAATATCTTTTACATATCCGCCGAGTTTAGCAACTTTTTCAGAAATGATAGAACGAAAGATATCTTTGTACACGACCGAAAAACTATCTCACGAGGATAATTATTGGGTTTATACTAATGAACAAAAAAAGCACACCTTGAGCAATGAATTAATAAATCGAATAAAAATTCTAGAAAAAAAAACAGGATCCCTTGTTCTAGATGTGCTCGAGAAAAGAATCAGATTATGCAATGATGAAAATGAAAAAGAATGTTTGCCTAAAATGTACGATCCCTTTTTAAACGGACCATATCGCGGAAAATTCAAAAAATTATCACGTTCAATCAGGAATGATTTAATAACTTCTACAGATGCAGAGGAGTCCATAGAAATAGTCTGGATAAATCAAATTCACGGTCTACTTCCTAAGGATTCCAAAAAAAAAGAATTTGAATATCAAAAGAATCTCTTTGATGGAGAATTTTTATCGACAAATATTGGTCATTCCTTAACCTCAATCGACGAAGTCCCATTTGAATCCCCACCCAGTCTTAATTTGAAAAAATTGTCTTTATTGGCAGAAGAAAAAAGAATTGATTCAGAAAAGCAAGCAAAATGTTTGCAATTGATATTCGATGTAGTTACAACTGATCACAATGATCAAACAATTAGAAATCCAAATAATCAATTTTTTTTTCCTGAAATAGAAGAAATCAGAAAAGAGGTTCCTCGATGGTCATACAAATTGACCGATGATTTAGAAGAACAAGAGGAAGAAAATGAAGAAGAATCAACGGAAGATCATGAAATTCGTTCAAGAAAAGCCAAACGTGTTGTAATTTATACTGATAAGGACGAAACTACCAATACTATTAGTAATACTAGTGATAGTGATCAAGCGGAAGAGGTGTCTTTGATACGTTACTCACAACAATCAGATTTTCGTCGGGATCTAATCAAAGGATCCATGCGTGCTCAAAGACGTAAAACAGTTACTTGGGAAATGTTTCAAGCAAATGTGCATTCGCCACTTTTTTTGGATCAAATAGACAAAACATTTTTTCTCTCTTTTGACATCTCCGAAATTATGAATCTCGTTTTTAGGGATTGGGTGGATAGAGAATCAGAATTTCAAATTTTTGGTTCGGATTCTGAGGAGGAAGAGACAAAAGAAAGAGAGAAGAAAAACAAGGAAAAAAAAGAGGAAAATGAACGTATAACAATATCAGAAACTTGGGATAGCATTATATTTGCTCAAGCAATAAGAGGTTCGATGTTAGTAACCCAATCGATTCTTAGAAAATACATTGTATTGCCTTCGTTGATAATAGCTAAAAATGTCGGCCGTATGTTATTATTCCAATTCCCCGAGTGGTACGAGGATTTGAAAAATTGGAATAGAGAAATGCATGTTAAATGCACCTATAATGGTGTTCAATTATCAGAAACAGAATTTCCAAAAGATTGGTTAACGGATGGTATTCAGATAAAAATTCTATTTCCTTTCCGTCTGAGACCTTGGCGAAAATCTAAAGTACGATCCCATCATAGGGATACAATGAAAAAAGGGGGGAAAGGGGACAATTTTTGTTTTTTAACAGTCTGGGGAAGAGAAGCAGAACTCCCCTTCGGTTCTCCTCGAAAACAACCTTCTTTTTTTGAACCTATTTTTAAAGAGTTAAAAACAAAAATTAGAAAAGTGGAAAAAACAATTTATCTTTCTCTAGTTCTAAGAGTTTCTAAAAAAATGAGAAAATGGTTTTTAAGGATTTCAAAAGAAAAAACAAGATGGGTTAACAAAATAGTTCTAGTTATAAAACGAATAATGAAAGAACTTGAAAAAATAAACCCAATTTTTTTATTTGGATTCGGAAAAGTCAAAATAGGTGAATCGGACGAAAATAGAAAAGATTCTATAATCAGTAATAAGATTACCGACGAATCAACCATTCAAATTCGATCCACGAATTGGACAAAACGTTCACTTATAGAAAAAAAAATAAAAGATCTTACTGATAGGACAACCACAATCAGGAATCAAATAGAACAAATCACAAAAGACAAGAAAAAAATAATTCTAACTCCAGATACAGATATAAGTATTAGCCCTAACAAGACAAATTCTGCTGATAAAAATTCAGAATTGCAAAAACATATTTGGCAAATATTCAAAAGAAAGAGTACCCGATTAGTACGTAAATTATACTACTTTTTCAAATATTTCATTGAAAAAATATACAGCGATATCCTTCTATGTACCATTAATATTCTTAGGACCAATGCACAACTTTTCCTTGAATCAACAAAAAAAATGATCAATAAATTCTTTTACCACGATGAAACAAATCAAAAAGGGATTGATCAAACAAATAAAAATACAATTCACTTTATTTCGACAATGAAAAAGTGGCTTTCTAATATTAATTATAATAAGAATTCAAACATTTATTATGACTTATCCTCTTTGTCACAAGCATATGTATTTTATACATTATCACAAGTTCAAGTTAATAACAAATATTACTTGAAATCTGTACTTCAATATCACGGAATCTGTCTTTTTCTTAAAGATAGAATCAAAGATTATTGTGGGACACGAGGACTATTTGATTCCAAACCAAAGCATAAGAAAGTTTATAAGTCTGGAATGAATAAATGGAAAAACTGGTTAAAGAATCATTATCAATACAATTTATCTCAATCCCAATGGTCTCAATTAGTACCACAAAAATGGAGAAATAGAGTCAATCAACGTTGTACAACTCAAAAAAAAAACTCAATAATATTGAATTCATATAAAAAAAACCAATTAATTCATTACGTGAAACAAAATTATTACGGAATAGACTCATGGACAGGATTAAACGAAAAATTAAAAAAAAACTACAAATATGATCTTCTAGCACATAAATATGTGAATTATGAGAATGGAGGGGACTCATATATTTATGCATCGCCATCACAAGTAAACAGAGACAAAAAAATTCCATATAATTTCAATACACAGAAAACACAGAAACCCGAATCATTTTATGTACTAGTAGATATAGATATTAGTAATTATCTAGGAGAAGAATCTAGTCTATATGGAGAAAAAAATCTAGATAGAAAATACTTTGATTGTAGAATTCTCCGGTTTTGTTTTAGAAAAAATATTGATATTGATGCCTGGACTAATATGCATATTGGTACCAAGATTAATAAAGATACTAAAGCAGGAACTAATAATTATCAAAAAATTTATAATAAAAATATTTATCCTCTCACGATTCATCAAAAAACAAAACCATTCAATAAAAAAAAAAAACTTTTTGATTGGATGGGAATGAATAAAGAAAGGCTATATCGTCCTATATCAAATCTGGAATCCTGGTTCTTCCCAGAATTTGGACTACTTTATGATACATATAAGCTTAAACCATGGATTATACCAATCCAATTTCTTCTTTTAAACATTCATAGAGATAAGAATATTAGTCAAAATAAGAACATCAACGGAAATCAAAAAAAGGATCTTAATCTACGATCTAATAAAGAAGAATATCTTGAATTAGAAAATCGGAACCAACAAGAAAAAAAACAAAATCAAAGAGATCTTGGATTAGATATACAACAAGATACAGAAAAACAAAAGAAAAAAGAAGATGTTGAAAAAAATGACACAGAATCAACCATTAAAAAACGTAGAAAGAAAAAACAATTCAAGAGTAAGAAGGAAGCAGAACTAGATTTATTCCTGAAAAAATATTTTCTTTTTCAATTAAGATGGGATGATTCTTTGAATCAAAGAATCATCAACAATATCAAGGTATATTGTTTACTACTTAGACTTATAAATATAAGGGAAATTGCTATATCCTCAATTCAAAGAGGAGAGATGCGTCTAGATGTAATGTTGCTTCAAAAAGATCTATCTCTTACAGAATTGATAAAAAAGGGAATATTTATCATTGAACCAGTTCGTCTCTCTAAAAAATGTGATGAAGAATTTATTATATATCAAACCATAGGTATTTCATTGATCAATAAGAGTAAACAACAAGCTGAAACTGATAAAAGATATATAAAAGAAAAATATCTTGATGAGAGTCCTTTTGAGAAATCCATTTCACAACATAGCACTATGTTTGTGAGTGAAGATCAAAATAATTATGATTTAGTTGTTCCTGAAAATATTCTATCTACTAGACGTCGTAGAGAGTTGAGAATTCTAATTTGTTTCAATTCCTGGAAGAGAAATGGTGTAGACGTAGATAGAAATCTAATATTTTTCAATGAAAACAACATAAGAAACTGTGGACAGTTTTTGAAAAAGGACAAGCATTTTAACACAAATGCAAATAAAAACAAATTAATTAAATTCAAATTATTTCTTTGGCCCAATTATCGATTAGAAGATTTAGCTTGTATGAATCGGTATTGGTTTGATACCAATAATGGTAGTCGTTTCAGTATGTCAAGAATACAGATGTATCCACAATACACTTCAGAATTAATTGATAGTATATTTAAATAGTATATTTAATTTATTTATTTTAATTTATTTTTAAAATTAAAAAATTAAATATAATTGAATTTTTATATAATATAATTTTAATATAATTTAATAATATTTAATATAATTTAATAATATAATTGAATTTTAATTGTATTATATATTTCTATTATATAATATATTATAATAAATATAATGAATAAATAGAAATAATATTCTACGTTAATATTATACGTAAGAATTACACATATATAATAGTAATTAATAGATTATTACTATATATAAATTATTTTATTAATATATAAATATACTATATATTATATAAATATACTATATATATATATTATGATAATATACTTATACCTATACCCATTTTATATAAATATATTATTTAGATTTAGAATATGTTACTTATAAATATTATTTATACTTATATAATATAATAATATAAAAACTTAAACTTATATATATTAAACTTATATTATATCTTATATATATTAAACTTATATATATATATATATAATTATGTAATTTATTTTATGTAATTACGTCATATCATATATTATGTCATATATATATAATCATGTGTAGTGTGTAGTGCGTGAGTGAGACATTTGATATGATATATGAAGGCCGAAAGATATACATATATGTTGTGTTATATTATGATACATGATACTTAATTTAATGGCTTATCAACTAAATCTAGAAATGAATCGGCGAAATCTTCTTAGGTAAAATACATACAATACAGAGAAATCATTCCCTTTTTGGAGTGCAGAAATATATTACACCTTTCTATCCAAATCCAATTAATAAATAAAAAATTCAAATTGGATTTGGATAGAAAAAATAGTATCGTATATACAAGAATAAGAGGAAACCATTTTTGTGTCTACCAAAAAATGACCAACATTATTATTTCTGATCAGTAAAATAAAAAAAAAATGGAAAATTCTTTTATGGTCAAAAATTCATTTATCTCAATTATTTCACAAGAACACGAAGAAAAAGAAGAAAACAAAGGGTCTGTCGAATTTCAAGTATTCAGTTTCACCAATAAGATACGGAGACTTACTTCACATTTAGAATTGCATAAAAAAGATTTTTTATCCCAGAGGGGTTTACAAATAATTCTGGGAAAACGTCAACGGCTGTTGGCATATTTGTCAAAGAAAAATAGAGTACGTTATAAGAAATTAATTAGTCAGTTGGATATTCGAGAGCCAAAAACTCGTTAATTCAAAGATTCGTTTGAACCATTTTTTTTTAGATTTTTATATTTTGTTTGATTTTATTTTGACCGAACCTCGTTTTGAAAAATTCATAGAATAATGAATTGGGGAAAAAAGATATGACTGTACCGGCTACAAGAAAAGATCTTATGATAGTCAATATGGGTCCTCACCACCCATCAATGCATGGTGTTCTTCGACTGATCGTTACTCTTGATGGTGAAGATGTTATTGACTGTGAACCCATACTAGGTTATTTACACAGAGGAATGGAAAAAATTGCGGAAAACCGAACAATTGTACAATACTTGCCTTATGTAACGCGTTGGGATTATCTAGCCACTATGTTCACAGAAGCAATAACAGTAAATGCACCAGAACAATTGGGAAATATTCAAGTACCTCAAAGAGCCAGCTATATCAGAGTAATTATGCTAGAGCTGAGTCGTATAGCTTCTCATTTGTTATGGCTTGGCCCTTTTATGGCAGATATTGGTGCACAGACTCCCTTTTTCTATATTTTCAGAGAGAGGGAATTGATATATGATCTATTTGAAGCTGCCACAGGTATGCGAATGATGCATAATTATTTCCGTATCGGAGGAGTAGCTGCTGATTTACCTCATGGCTGGATAGATAAATGTTTGGATTTTTGCGATTATTTTTTAACAGGAGTTGACGAATACCAAAAACTTATTACGCTAAATCCCATTTTTTTGGAACGAGTTGAGGGAGTAGGCATTATTGGGGGAGAGGAAGCAATAAATTGGGGCTTATCGGGACCAATGTTACGAGCTTCCGGAATCCAATGGGATCTTCGTAAAGTTGATCAATATGAGTGTTACAATGAATTCGATTGGGAAATCCAATGGCAAAAAGAAGGAGACTCATTAGCTCGTTATTTAGTACGAATCAGTGAAATGACGGAATCCATAAAAATTATTCAACAGGCTCTAGAAGGGATTCCGGGGGGACCCTATGAAAATTTAGAAGTCCGACGCTTTGATAGAGCAAAAGATTCTGAATGGAATGATTTTGAATATAGATTCATTAGTAAAAAACCTTCGCCCAATTTTGAATTGTCAAAACAAGAACTTTACGTCAGAGTAGAAGCCCCAAAAGGAGAATTAGGCATTTTTCTTATAGGAGATCAGAGTGTTTTTCCCTGGAGATGGAAAATTCGTCCGCCAGGTTTCATCAATTTGCAAATTTTGCCTCAGCTAGTTAAAAGAATGAAATTGGCTGATATCATGACGATACTAGGTAGTATAGATATTATTATGGGAGAAGTTGATCGTTGAAATGATAATTGATATAACAGAAGTACAAACTATCAATTCTTTTTCTGGATCGGAATTCTTAAAAGAGGTTTATGAACTTATATGGCTCTTTGTCCCTATTTTTATCCTGATATTGGGAATCATAATAGGTGTACTAGTAATTGTGTGGTTAGAAAGAGAAATATCCGCAGGGATACAACAACGTATTGGACCTGAATATGCCGGTCCGTTAGGAATTCTTCAAGCTTTAGCGGATGGTACCAAGCTACTTTTTAAAGAGGATCTCCTACCGTCTAGAGGGGATAGTCGTTTGTTCAGTGCCGGGCCAACAATAGCGGTCATATCCGTTTTACTAAGTTATTTAGTAATTCCTTTTGGGTATCACCTTGTTCTAGCCGATCTCAGTATAGGTGTTTTCTTATGGATCGCCATTTCCAGTATTGCTCCTATTGGACTTCTTATGTCAGGATATGGGTCGAATAATAAATATTCTTTTTCAGGTGGTTTACGAGCTGCTGCTCAATCTATTAGTTATGAAATACCATTAACTCCATGTGTGTTATCAATATCTCTACGTGTGATTCGTTAGAACACGCACTTTTCTTTATTTTTAGGAAATGGATTAAATGTGTTGAATAGATATAGTTCTTTTTTTATTCATCATTCAGATTTAGGTCAATGGGTTAAACTAGATAGTCATATGAGTGAAACAAAACAGCTTATAAATTCGCAGTAAGAAAATTCATTCTCATTCCCTATGTACAAGAGTAAAGTGGAAGTAAACATAAGCAGTGTAAACTGTTTACCCCAAGATTGAAATTGTTTGATTAGTCTTCATGTCTTGAAGCGGGTACAAAAGATCAACTGTATGGAGTTTCAACTAGAGTCTTGTACGTATTACCATATGGGAGATCAATCAAAAATGAGTAGACAAGTAGGAACACCAAGATACACAAAAGATTAGTAATAGAGATAATGTAAAGTCTCAAAAGAGGCATTTACGCATAAAATGAATCAAAATAAGGGCTTTAAGTTGGTAGAAATGGTAAAGCAGTACTTCCTTATAGGATTCCAATCTAGAGTATGCTCCTATTCACTGATTAAAAAAATGACTATCAAGAACGAATTAATCCTCTTTTTTCAGAGTACCCCCTCTCTCTTCTGAGAAACAAGAACAGGAACAAAAGAAACAGAATGCAATATCAATATATGGAATGGGAAAATAACTGAATAAAAAAATATCTTTAGTTATTCTTTCTTTACTGTATCCATGCATATACAATTCTTACAAAAATTCATGAATTAGTGGCTAATTCTTTCTTTTTCGTAATCTAATAAAAAAGATGGGTCGAACTGTCTATTTACAAAAATGAGTATTTTATTATTGAAGTCAAAAATTATTACTGAACAAAGAAAATTTCTTTTTAAGAGAATGAGATTAATTCAAAAGCGTTTTTTTCTAGCAAACAGAATTACCTCGGTCTAATTTTGGACTCTCTCTCCAATCTATCTTTATTCTATTTATCCCAAATAGATAATTAATGTTAATACCGAACTAGTCCTTATATTTATTTGTGGCCGTAGAGGAGCCGTATGAAACTGAGGTTTCATGTACGGTTCTGAAATAGCGACGGAAACTGTGATGTTATCGCCGACTATAATTATCTAATAGTTCAAGTACAGTTGATATAGTTGAGGCACAGTCAAAATATGGTTTTTGGGGGTGGAATCTGTGGCGTCAGCCTATAGGATTTTTAGTTTTTTTAATTTCTTCTCTAGCAGAATGTGAGAGATTACCTTTTGATTTACCAGAAGCGGAGGAGGAATTAGTAGCAGGTTATCAAACCGAATATTCAGGTATCAAATACGGTTTGTTTTACGTCGCTTCTTATCTAAATTTATTAGTTTCTTCGTTATTTGTAACAGTTCTTTACTTAGGGGGGTGGAATTTATCTCTTCCGTACATATTTCTTCCTGAACTTTTCGGAATAAATAAAATAGGGGGAATCTTTGGAATGACAATTGGTATCTTCATTACATTAGCTAAAGCCTATTTGTTCCTGTTTATTCCTATCACAACAAGATGGACTTTGCCTAGGATGAGAATGGACCAACTATTAAATCTTGGATGGAAATTTCTTTTACCTATTTCTCTAGGTAATCTATTATTGACAACTTCTTTCCAACTTGTTTCACTATAAATATAAATAACAGAATACAATAACGCTATTCTAGATTCATAACCTCTCTCAATCAAACAAGAGAAAGAAATATTAATTTCTTTATTTCATTGATATATACGATATGTTTCCTATGGTGACTGGATTCATGAATTATGGTCAACAAACAGTACGGGCCGCAAGGTATATTGGTCAAGGTTTTATGATTACCTTATCTCATGCAAATCGTTTACCCGTAACTATTCAATATCCTTATGAAAAATCAATTACATCAGAGCGTTTCCGGGGTCGAATCCATTTTGAATTCGATAAATGTATTGCTTGTGAAGTATGTGTTCGTGTATGCCCTATAGATCTACCAGTTGTAGATTGGAGATTGGAAGCAGATATTAAAAAGAAACAATTGCTTAATTATAGTATTGATTTTGGGGTCTGTATATTTTGTGGTAACTGTGTGGAGTATTGTCCAACAAACTGTTTATCAATGACTGAAGAATATGAACTTTCTACTTATGATCGCCACGAATTGAATTATAATCAAATTGCATTGGGTCGGTTACCAATATCAATAATAGGAGATTACACAATTCAAACAGTTATGAATTCAACTCAAATCAACAAAATAGACAAGGATAAACCTCTTTATTCAAGGACAGTTACCAATTAGTAAGATCCTTTTTTTGATATAATATATATGATATAATATATAATATTGATTTGATATATATATTATATGATATATATTTGATATATTTATTTCATTTATATATATGTTTTGATATTTATATATATATATTTAATTAAATATTATTATTATTTAATTTAATATAATTATATATAATTATATAAATAACATTATATTATTAATTATATATAATATATATTAATTATATATAATATATTATAAATAACATTATATTATTAATTATATATAATATATATTAATTATATATAATATATATTAATTATATATAATATATTATAAATAACATTATATTATTAATTATATATAATATATATTAATTATATATAATATATATTATATATATAAATATGAGTATGAGAAATTAAATAAATAATTTAAATAATCATAATCAAATTTAAATAAATAATAATATCAAATTTAAATAGAATATAATAGAAATATATCTTACATTAATCCACTACATAAATTCACACTACATTAAGATTTAATTCAATTAGGGATATAGCATATACAAGAAAAAAATAGGGTAACCTTTTTTCCTGGATTATTCAAAAGGGTCATAAAAAATTTCAACTTATCTATATTTTATACATTATACATAATGGATTTAACTGGGTCAATACATGATATTCTTGTAGTATTTCTGGGATCAGCTCTTATTTTAGGGGGTCTGGGAGTAGTTTTATTTACCAATCCAATTTTTTCTGCCTTTTCTTTGGGATTGGTTCTTGTTTGTGTATCCTTATTCTATATTCTATTGAACTCCTATTTTGTAGCTGCTGCACAGCTCCTTATTTATGTGGGAGCTATAAATGTCTTAATCATATTTGCTGTGATGTTTCTGAAGGGTTCAGAATATTCCAATGATTTCTATCTTTGGACCGTGGGAGATGGGGTTACTTCGCTGGTTTGTACAAGTATTCTTTTTTCACTAATTACTACTATACCAGATACATCATGGTATGGAATTATTTGGACTACAAAATCAAACCACATTATAGAGCAGGACCTTATAAGTAATGTTCAACAAATTGGGATTCATTTATCAACAGATTTTTTTCTTCCATTTGAACTCATTTCTATAATTCTTTTAGTTGCCTTGATAGGTGCAATTACTATGGCTCGTCAATAATAAAATAATTATTAGTATAATTATTAGTATTATAATTAGTATTATATTATTAATAAATACTTAATTACTAAATACTTAGTATTAATAAAATACTTAAGATTAACACTCCAAAAAAAATAGGCCTTTTGTCATGTGTTATTGTTAGGACATTTATTTCCCTTCAAATATATTTTGATATTTATAGTTCATATATGAATGATATTAATCTAAGAGACCCATATAAAATAAAAAGTATTCTAAGGTATTTGATTCTACCCTTTTCTATCTTCTTTTGTCCTAGATTTTGTCTTGGAATTATGACTTTCTGAAATTATTATTTTAGTTTAGAAAAAACTTAAAGCAGTTGAATTGTTTGTTGAAATCAATTGAGATTGATAAGGAGTTAGTCAATGATGTTTGAGCATGTACTTTTTTTGAGTGCATATTTGTTTTCTATCGGTATTTATGGATTGATCACAAGTCGAAGCATGGTTAGAGCACTTATGTGTCTTGAGCTTATACTAAATTCGGTTAATATTAATCTTGTCACATTTTCTGATTTATTTGATAATCGACAATTAAAAGGAGACATTTTTTCGATCTTTGTTATAGCTATAGCAGCGGCTGAAGCAGCTATTGGTCTAGCTATTGTTTCGTCGATCTATCGTAACAGAAAATCAACGCGTATTAATCAATCAAATTTGTTGAATAAATAGTCTTAATGATATAATGAAATTGTAATAAATAATCATATTCATATATATATAATTTAATACTATACTCATAACATAAATAGAATAAAAAAAAAATACATATATAAAAACAAACCATATATTTATCGTGTATAATTATATAATATGTATGTGTAATATTATTAAGTATGATATAATAATATAATAGATAATAAATAAACTATGAATAATATTTTAAACTAACTAAATTAAATTTGAAATGAAAAATATATATATATATATTTGATATGCCTTATCACAAAGCTTTACCTAAACCTAATCTATATTTGAATTTTATTTTATTTATGATTAATTTCTATTTATATATTAATTATTATTAATTATATATCTATTTATATATATAAATAAAATAAAAAAATAGAATATATAATTATATTAATATATATATATAATATACATAACATAATAAGTATAATATTATATAATATAGATAGTTCATAATATTATGTTCACCGTTTTTTAGTTTATAATAAAATATGATTAATTAGTACTAACATAATTAATATTATTTATTTTATCAGTTATATTTATATTCGCCGGTTTTTATAATTTTATTAGTACTAGTTAATATTAGCATGTAATATGGACAATTCATATCACTATGTTTGGTGAAATAGCAATCAAAGTCTCTTGGCCCTCTTCTCATGAACAGATCCAGAAGTATATAGATTCTAAAAAAATTTTGGTAAACCACTGATTCGTCTGGTGTCTACAATATAATATATAGATTTATTTATTATTGATTTTACCAGAACCAGATCGAAATTTTTTATGTTCAAAACTGAAGCTTATAGATCCAATGTCACATTCAGTAAAGATTTATGATACATGTATAGGGTGTACTCAATGTGTACGGGCCTGCCCTACGGATGTTTTGGAAATGATACCTTGGCCAGGATGTAAAGCTAAGCAAATTGCCTCCGCTCCAAGAACCGAGGACTGTGTAGGTTGTAAGAGATGTGAATCCGCCTGTCCAACAGATTTTTTGAGTGTCCGTGTTTATTTATGGCATGAGACAACTCGCAGTATGGCCCTAGCTTATTGATACGTTATAAAAAAATCCACTTGAATCATTTGATTCCTCTTTACTGACAAAAACCCGTACTCAATATCAATAAAATATTTATTGATATTGAGTACGGGTTTTTCTGGTCAAAGCGTATCTTGTCTTTACCACGAGTTATTTTCCTTGGTTAACAATAATTGTTGTTTTTCCTATATTCGCGGGCTCTTCCATTTTTTTTCTCCCGCATAGGGGAAATAAGGTAGTTCGTTGGTATACCATAGGTATATGTTTATTGGAACTTCTTATAACGACCTATGCATTCTGTTATCATTTTCAATTGGACGATCCATTAATCCAATTAGAAGAGGATTTGAAATGGATAAATATTTTTGATTTTCACTGGAGACTGGGAATCGATGGACTTTCGATAGGACCTATTTTATTGACAGGATTTATCACCACTTTAGCTACTTTAGCGGCTTGGCCAGTTACTCGAGATTCGCGATTGTTTCATTTTCTGATGTTAGCAATGTACAGTGGTCAAATAGGATCATTTTCTTCTCGAGACATTTTACTTTTTTTTATCATGTGGGAGTTAGAATTAATTCCTGTTTATTTACTTTTATCCATGTGGGGGGGGAAAAAACGTCTGTACTCGGCTACAAAGTTTATTTTATACACTGCCGGTGGTTCCATTTTTCTTTTAATAGGAGTTCTAGGTATGGGTTTATATGGTTCCAATGAACCAACATTAAATTTTGAAACATTAGCAAATCAATCGTATCCCGTAGCATTGGAAATAATATTATATTTTGGCTTTCTTATTGCTTATGCTGTCAAACCACCGATTATACCCCTACATACATGGTTACCAGATACCCACGGGGAAGCACATTACAGTACATGTATGCTTCTAGCCGGAATCTTATTAAAAATGGGAGCATATGGATTGATTCGGATCAATATGGAATTTTTATCCCACGCTCATTCCATATTTTCACCATGGTTGGTAATAGTGGGAACAATACAAATAATTTATGCCGCTTCAACCTCTCTCGGTCAACGCAATTTAAAAAAGAGAATAGCCTATTCTTCCATATCTCACATGGGTTTCATAATTATAGGAATTGGTTCGATAACCAACACAGGACTTAATGGAGCTATTTTACAATTGCTCTCTCATGGATTTATTGGTGCTGCCCTTTTTTTCTTGGGGGGGACAAGTTGTGATAGAATACGTCTTATTTATCTTGACGAAATGGGAGGGATATCTATTCCAATGCCAAAAATCTTTACTATGTTCAGTAGTTTCTCAATGGCTTCTCTTGCATTGCCCGGAATGAGTGGTTTTGTTGCGGAATCAGTAGTATTTTTTGGAATAATTACCAGTCCAAAATATCTTTTAATACCAAAAATACTAATTACTTTTGTAATGGCAATTGGAATAATATTAACTCCTATTTATTCATTATCTATGTCACGCCAGATGTTCTATGGATACAAGTTATTCAATCTTCCAAACTCTTTTTTTGTAGATTCTGGACCACGAGAACTATTTGTTTCGATCTGTATCTTTTTACCCGTAATAGCGATTGGTATTTATCCCGATTTGGTTATTTCATTATCAGTTGACAAGGTACAAGCTATTCTATCTAATTATTACGATAGATAGTCTTCATGAATAAAACAGAAAGTCATTATGGGAAGTGAATTGGAATTGTAATGGGATGCATTACATCTCAAGTTTTTTTGAGAACCGTTTAACTCAAAAAGCCAAATGGTTCTCAAAAAAACTTACACAAACTTTCTTTATCTGTGGGACGATTTTTTTTATTTATTCTTCAATAAGTTTATTCAATTAGATGCTAAATTAGTATCTAAGTTAATATGAATGAACCATAACTATGCAGTCCTATTCCTAATAGATTAACCCCAAAATAGCATATCCAAATTATCAGAAATCCTATAGAAGCCACAATTGCCGAATTCGCACCTTGCCAACTTTTGGTTGTTCTAGTATGTGAATAAATTGCGTATATGGTCCAAGTAATAAATGCCCAAGTTTCTTTAGGGTCCCAATTCCAATAGGATCCCCATGCCTCATTAGCCCATACTGCTCCAGAGAGAATACCCATAGTTAAAAAAGTAAACCCTAGACTAATGACACGAGAACTCCAATAATCCAATCTTTGTACCAATTGATATTTGTAATAATTTTTAAAAGAAGAAAAAGAAGTATTTTGTAAAACATTTCTGTTTTCATTCAACCATTCGATCTCACTAAAGAAAAATGACCTAATTAAAAAATTCTTGTTTTTACCAAAACTTTCGATATTTTTTCGAAATGTAATGACTAGAAGAGCAATTGAAAATAAGGATCCAACTAAGAGAGCTGCATAACTCAATAACATCATACTTACATGCATCATTAACCAATGGGACCGTAGAGCGGGTACTAATATTGCGGATTGATGCATTTCAGTCGAAAGACCCGAAGTGGCGAAGCCTTGAGTAAAAATAGTACTTGGTGTGGTTATTGCGCTTAAATCGTTTTTATTTTTATGATTCCATATTTTAGGAATCATATGAATTATAGCGAAACTCCATGAAAGGAACATTAATGATTCGTATAAATTACTTAATGGGAAATGGCCCGAATAAATCCAACGAATAACTAATAATCCTGTTATCGACAAAAAAGTAGCTATCATCCCCTTTTCCGACGAATCCCATAATCCCACAATTTCGTGGACTAAAAAGGTCATCAAATGAATCGTAATTACAATTGAAATGATCGAAAAAGAGATATGATTTAATATATGTTCTAAAGTTACAAATATCATAAAAGAAGGAGTCCAATTACATACAGAATTCAAATCAGGAATTAAATAAATTATAGGATTTCGAATGTTATTTTTATTTTAGAGGATGCCGCCACTCGGACTCGAACCGAGATGCTCTAGCACTGCTTCCTAAGAGCAGCGTGTCTACCGATTTCACCATGGCGGCTTGCTTGAAATAATAATAGCTCATTCATCTTGAATCGTCGAGACTCAAGGATTTAATGTAATATTGTTTAAATTGAAATTCAATTTTTAATATTATTACGTAACTTGGTATCATTAAATTGTATTACTAATTTGATTCCTTGTTGTGTATAACATTTATGGAAAGATTTACCAAACAAATCAATTAGGTATTAGACTAGACATATAACAAAAAAGAGTTGCAATCTCTATTGTAATTTACTTTTCACAAAAAAATTTATATTTTAAAATAAATGAACTTTTTGTAAAAAGTTAGTGTCGTAAGTCAAAATTATCATCTCGTCGGGTATAATGAAAAAACTTCGTATATTACATTATTATTCTATTTTTTCTTTTAATTTAAATTAAAAGAAAAAATAGAATAATAATAGTTAAAGCCAGTCTAGTTATAATAGACAGAGAAAATCTTCTTCTACATATCACAACAGTTAGTTCTAGCTCATATTGAATTGAAGAATTTAAAACAAAACACAAATTAATTTAATGCGACCCATTCGTCTTATAAAATAAATGAAAGTTTTAATTATTAATTATTTGAACTATGTCAATTCAGATTAGTCCAAGGCCTTATTACTTGTTTGTCGCACAAAAAAACTTTTTGAATGTCCTGTGGATACTGATTTAGCTAAAGAAAAAGCCTTTAGCGCAGCCAAATATCCTTTTTTCTTCCAAATACTTTTACGAATACGTTTTTTTGACATAGAAGTACGTTTTTTTGGAACTGCCATTCAAAAATAAAGAGTTAGTATTGGATGTGAAAGACATGTATTGTTCAAAAAGGGGTCGGTCCTTTTTCATTATTTATTATCTATACTTTACTTAACTTATTACATAGATAAAAATTTTTCATAACATAAAAAGAGTTTCTTACCTAACAAACAAAAAATATATTATTGATTTGTTTTGTGCACATCCCATATAGTCTTTGTACTAGAAAAGAAAATTTCTTTTGATAATAATCTTTTCTTATTCTAGTTTATTTTATGCTTTTTATTTTTTGTATCTCTATTACATACAAATACAATCTTCAAATCAAGAAAGAGCTAGTATTGATTGTTTATTTTTTTTTATAGTCCCATCTGAATCTGTGTTTACGGTATCTATTATCACTAAAAAGAAGTTGATTGCCACTCAAAAAGAACAAAAAAGTTTCCAACTCATATTTGATTTTAGTCTGTTATTTTTATAACACATTTAATAAATAAAAAGTATTAAATTAAGACTCTTTCCCCATCTCCTTATATAATTGAATTTAGATTTCCATTATAGTTAGTCTCTTAAACAAGACATTACCAGATAAAAGTAATTAATTTTAGTAATATCTTATTTTACCAAATAAGAAATATTGTAGGATTTTTTTTACAATAAGCATAAGTTTTCCTATTGAATTGGAATTCAATCAATCAGTTCCACAGTGAATTAGATAATTACTTAAATTATTTTAACTCTAATTAATAGATAATAAAGTTCCTTTTTATTGAATTCTGTTATTAGCGGATACTGGATCCATATCTGAACCAAGTGCTTTATTTTGTGTTGGTGGAACTTTTTTTACTATACTATACTATATGGTTATAAATCATCAAAACGGTAGAATAATTAAAAATTTTATATATTTTTTTTTGGATCTTAATATAAATTTAATAAAAATTTATCTTTCTTTAGTGAATAACCGGGTAATACCTTTTTTTACCTAGTCATTTGGTCATATCATTTGATCAAACGAATTGGAGCTTTTTGAATTATTTTATTTAATAATATATGGGAAAAATCAGATCAATTAAGAATTAAAATCTTTGAGTTTTTCATAATTTTTTTGCTGATTTCTTTTATTCTTGTTCTTTCCGAAATAGAAATAGATAAGAGTTGGTGAATCGGAAACAATTACAATTAAATTAATAAGAAAAAAAAAATTTTAAATTGCTTTCTTATGGAACATACATATCAATATGCATGGATAATACCTTTTCTTCCACTCCCTGTTACTATGTCAATAGGATTTGGACTTCTACTTGTTCCAACAGCAACAAAAAATAGTCGCCGTATGTGGGCTTTTCCTAGTGTTTTACTGCTAAGCATAGCTATGGTTTTTTCGGTCAATTTGTCTATTCAACAAATAAATGGAAGTCTTATTTATCAATATCTATGGTCTTGGACCATCAATAATGATTTTTCCTTAGAGTTCGGATACTTTATTGATCCGCTTACTTCTATAATGTTAATTTTAATCACTACTGTTGGAATTATGGTTCTTATTTATAGTGACAATTATATGTCTCACGATCAAGGATATTTGAGATTTTTTGCTTATATGAGTTTTTTCAATGCTTCAATGTTGGGATTAGTTACTAGTTCCAATTTGATACAAATTTATATTTTTTGGGAATTGGTAGGAATGTGTTCGTATTTATTGATAGGTTTTTGGTTTACACGACCAACTGCAGCAAGCGCTTGCCAAAAAGCTTTTGTAACCAATCGTGTAGGGGATTTTGGTTTGTTATTGGGAATCTTAGGTTTTTATTGGATAACAGGAAGTTTCGAATTTCGGGATTTGTTCGAAACATTTAATAAGTTGATTTATAATAATGAGGTTAATTCTTTATTTGCTACTCTGTGTGCCTTCCTATTATTCCTCGGTGCAGTTGCTAAATCCGCACAATTTCCTCTTCACATATGGTTACCTGATGCCATGGAGGGACCTACTCCTATTTCGGCTCTTATACATGCTGCTACTATGGTAGCGGCAGGAATTTTTCTTGTGGCTCGGCTTCTTCCTCTTTTCACAAGCATACCTTACATAATGAATATTATTTCTTTGATAGGTGTAATAACACTATTATTGGGAGCTACTTTTGCTCTTGCTCAAAGAGATATTAAAAGAAGTTTAGCCTATTCTACAATGTCTCAATTGGGTTATATTATGTTAGCCCTAGGGCTAGGTTCTTATCGAGCTGCTTTATTTCATTTGATCACTCATGCCTATTCTAAAGCATTATTGTTTTTGGGATCCGGATCTATTATTCATTCAATGGAACCCCTTGTTGGATATTCACCCGATAAAAGTCAGAATATGGTTCTTATGGGCGGTTTAACAAGATATGTTCCAATTACAAGAACTACGTTTTTATTAGGTACACTTTCTCTTTGTGGTATTCCACCTCTTGCTTGTTTTTGGTCCAAAGATGAAATTCTTAGTGAAAGTTGGTTGTATTCACCAATTTTTGCAGTGATAGCTTATTTTACAGCAGGACTAACCGCATTTTATATGTTTCGGGTGTATTTACTTACCTTTGAAGGGTATTTACATGTTAATTTTCAAAATTATAGTGGAACTCAAAATAACTCGTTTTATTCAATATCTTTATGGGGAAAAGAAGTGCCTAAGGCGATCAACATAAATTTACTTTTCTCAACGACAATGAATAATAATGAAAGCGTTTATTTTTTTCCTAAAAATACATATCAATTTGATGGGAATGTAATAAATCGGATGCGATACTTTACTACTCGTTTTTTGAAAAAATATACTTCTATGTATCCCCACGAATCGGACAATACTATGTTATTTTCTTTGCTTATATTGGTAGTATTTACTCTGTTTATTGGATTCATA